CAAAAATTTACACCTAAAGTTTTTGAAAGGTATCCGTTTTAATTTCAACTCGGTTGAAATTAAAATGGACTGTGAATCCGTAAGGATTCATTAATAAAAAATGAATATTATTTAAATTTTTTCCCATAATTATCTTTTTTTTCTTATAAAATTACAAAACTATTTTTAAAATAACAATTATTATGAATGTATGATTGAAGTTCTAGGAGGTCCACAAAGACCTCCGTAGAACTACAATCCATTGATAATTCATTTATTAGCTACAACAGTTACAATATATTAAGGTTTTTAGATATGCTCATTCATTTCTTTTAAAGGTAAAGGTAATAGGAGCATATATACATAAAAGACTATTACATAAGATTTTTATAAGGTATCCAATGTATTTAACATCACATGTTCATAGATTTATTTGTCATATGTTTAGTTTTCATTCATATCAAAAATAAATAAAATGACATCATAAGAATATTCAGTGTTGCAAACAGGTAGTTGTTGGAGGCCCCTGGCTCCAAAAAGGGGCCTCCAATACTACCCATAGTATGACTTATTATTCATTTATTCTTATATGTCTTGATTGTTTATTATAATCTTGTTTATATTGGTTAGTAGTTTAGTATACATCTCTGATTATTATTAAGCAGTGTAGTTCTAGGAGGTCCACAAAGACCTCCGTAGAACTACAGTACTTAAGAGTCAATATTTATTATAATAATAATAATAATGAAATATATTAGTAATTATTGATTATATATGCTCGATCATTTCTTTTAAAGGTAAAGGTAATAGGAGCATATATACATAAAAGACTATTACATAAGATTT